TGGATTGGACGAATTATCTGAGGAAGATCGTTTAACTGTAGCAAGAGCACGAAAAATTGAGCGTTTCTTATCCCAACCTTTTTTCGTAGCAGAAGTATTTACAGGCTCGCCAGGAAAATATGTTGGTCTGGCAGAAACAATTAGAGGGTTTCAATTGATCCTTTCCGGAGAATTAGATGGTCTTCCTGAGCAGGCCTTTTATTTGGTAGGTAACATCGACGAAGCTACCGCGAAAGCTATGAACTTAGAAATGGAGAACAAATTAAAGAAATGACCTTAAATCTTTGTGTACTGACTCCTAATCGAAGTGTTTGGAATTCAGAAGTAAACGGAATCATTTTACCTACTAATAATGGCCAAATCGGCGTATTAACAAACCATGCTCCTACTGCCACAGCGGTAGATATAGGGATTTTAAGAATACGCCTTAACAACCAATGGGTAACAATGGCTTTGATGGGCGGTTTTGCTAGAATAGGCAATAATGAGATCACTATTTTAGTAAATGAGGCTGAGAAGGGTAGTGACATTGATCCGCAAGAAGCTCAGCAAACTCTTGAAATAGCAGAAGCTAACTTGAGGAAGGCGGAAGGAAAGCGACAAGGAATTGAAGCAAATTTAGCTCTCAGACGAGCTAGGACACGAGTAGAAGCTAGCAATACGATTTCGTAACCAGTGAGTGCGTCCAAATAATCAAAAGAAATTCTGATTATACAATTTTTGTCTAGCGAATGTATATATAGAAGATATCATACATATCTTATTTGTATTTTGTTTGATTCAATCAACAAAATACAAATAAAAAAATAGGATTCTGATACAACGAAAAAAAAAATGAAATAGAAAAATTGAAAATTAAAATAATGATAATAATTTTCATTTTAATAGGATTAATAATCGGAGGTGAGTAGAAAAACTTATTAGATACCGGAGTGAAGGGTATCTAATAAGTTTTACCTACTATTGGATTTGAACCAATGACTCTTGCCGTATGAAAGCAATACTCTAACCACTGAGTTAAGTAGGTCTTTTATCATTACAAGGAGGACTAAATATAACCATCCCATAGATTGATTATAAATCCAATATTGCTTATAAGCAATATCAATCAAACAGGTCGAAGAGTAGATTGTGGAATATTTATCTTGACAAGAAATTATCTACATGCTAAAATAAGAAGCATAAACACAAGGGCTATAGCTCAGTTAGGTAGAGCACCTCGTTTACACGTGCGCCAATGTTTTTCAGGGGAGTCCATCATGCAATCCAAAAAAATTATCTTTTTGCGAAATCGATGTCTTACTCTATGATTTTAAAGAAACAAAACAAGAGAACAATAGCCTGACAATTAGTTCTAGTTTGGTCCGATTCAAGTGTCCGTTTAGTTACCAAATAGAACCCACTATTGATTTGAAATCTTGTCTTGATAGGGTGAATACCCCAGCCTATTCAATGCTAGGCATAATGAGTATAAGGGCCTCAAAAATTCTCTTTTCGTCCTATGAACTTTAAGGTGTATGAAGTTTCATATTGTATTTTTTAAGCAAAACGATAGAGACTCCATTTAATTTTTCAATTGATCTAGGCCAAAGGCAGACCTACGTCAAGATAACTCTTCTTTGAAACACTTTGGTAGTGCTTTTGAATCAAAATTCAAATAAATAATGAATCGGAGCACATGGAACCATTTTCTTTCTATCAAGAAAAAATATGGTGGACTAGCTGATATTTATATCAGCTAATGAAAGAGCCCAATGCAAAAAAAGTGCCTGTTGGGTCTTTGAAACAGTTCAAATCATTTTGAGAATAATAAGTTTGATCTGTTTTACCGAGAAGGTCTACGGTTCGAGTCCGTATAGCCCTAAATAATTTATATATTATTCGAATGAATATTATTTCATTCCAACCTAACCAACCAACTACAATTGAATAAGTGGATCTAGGAACAACTTACTTAACTTAACTATGAATTGTTTCCTAGAGTTAGATTTGTAGACAAACCTGGTTTTGAAAAGGATCTTTGGTAAATTTCATCGGAAACATGGTCCAAAAACCTTTTGTCTTACCTCTCGCAAAACAAGTAATCTTTTGATTACTTTTACAATCAATCGAAACTCCTCTGCCCGAATTTTAATTAAATATACCAACACGATTTACGAATTGAAATCAAAATTCTGAAACATTTTCTTACGTGTGAATTCTATATTCTAAGAAAAAAAAAAATGATAATTCAATTTAGAATTTTTTCTTTGTTTAGAAAAAAATGGAGGTGAAAGTGAGAAAGTTTTATTGGTATATGTATACGATAAGAACAATATATATTTTTATATAATTACAAAGTAGAATGGAAAACAAAATGAAAATAAGATCCCAGCCAATCACTCTTGAAACTAAACCCATCCCGCAGGAAACAAACGAAACTCGGTTAGGCGGTTTAGTCAAAATGAATTGTTGTTTTGACTAAAAAATTATGGATAACTTGACAATTCCAATTCGAATC